GTCGTTTATTTTTCGATTTTTTTATTTATGATTTTATTGGTTTTTTTTGTTGTTTTTTTTGTTATACAGAGTATTGCTTTCATTACTTTATATGAGCGTCATTTGTTGGGTCTTAGTCAGTCTCGACTTGGTCCTACGAAGGTAGGTTTTTTTGGTGTTTTACAGGCTATTGTAGATGGAGTTAAGCTTTTGAGTAAAGAACAATTTTTACCTTATAATTCTTCTTATTTTTTTTTTTTATTTGTTCCTTCTGTTTCTTTTTGTTTGATGTATTTGGAGTGGTTTGTTCTTCCTTTTTTTTTTGATTTTTTTACTTTTAATTATTCTGTTTTGTTTTTTCTTTGTTTAGTTGGTTTTTCTGTTTATACTACTTTAATTTCTGGAATTGTTTCTAAATCTAAATATTCTATACTTGGTTCTATTCGTGCTAGTAGTCAGAGTATTTCTTATGAGATTTCTTTTACTTTTTTTGTTTTTTGTGTTGTTCTTCATGTTGGTGTTTTTAGTTTTTTTAGTTTTTTTAGTTTTAGTATGATTGTTCTTTTTTTTCCTTTTCTTATTATGATTATTGGTGAGCTTAATCGTGCTCCTTTTGATTTTTCTGAGGGTGAGAGTGAACTTGTTAGTGGTTATAATATTGAGTATTCTAGTGTTGCTTTTGTTCTTTTGTTTTTGAGTGAGTACGGTGTATTGATTTTTTTTTGTGTTCTTTTTTCTTTTTTATTTTTTAGTGGTTCTGTTTTTATGTCTTTCGTTATTTTTTCTCTTTTAATTTTTATTCGTAGTTCTTTTCCTCGTTATCGTTATGATATGATGATAGGTTTTTTTTGATTTATTGTTTTACCTATTTCTATGATTTTGTTTTTGTTTTTTTGTTTGTTATTTTTTTAGGGATTTAGTTTATATTAAAATGTTTGTTTTGCATACAAAAGAATTTTTTCTCTGGATTTTTTTTTTTAGTTTATAGATTTGATTATGGTCATTGTAATGATAAAATGGTGTTATATAATTTTTAATCACTTGAGTGGACAATGTTTTTCTATCCCGGCAATGTATTGCTTGTATAAACTCAGTACCAGAATAATCGGATAGACTGAGTAAGCTTATACCCTAAATGTGTTTTGGCCATGGTTTTTTTTTTGATTTTTTTACAACTGTTTAGTGCAATGTGCAGTTTTTTTTTGTTGTTTTGTCTTGGTCAATAAGATTAGACAAATGACCTGGATTAGTACCCAGTTAATCTAAATTTAAAAGTTGCAGGAGTAAAGTAATATTTAAACTGTAATAATATTGGCGGATTTTTTAATTATCTTTGGAGGTTGAGCTGTAATTGAGAACCCTCATTATCAGCTTTGATTTTTGTCGCATGTATGATCGTTTATGTCCTTCTTAAAGAGGTGCATTAAAAATTATTTGGTGTTTAATCAATGATATTTATTAAAACAGATAAATACCTGGTATATATCAAAGTTTTCGTTTGACCTACAATATCTTATGTTTCGGATAAGGAGGAGAGATTCTTTTTTGAAGTTGTAAAAGACAGTAAATGCTTTTTAATGTAGCATTGAAGTATTTAGAGAAATCGTACAAATCATCCATCAATTGCCCACAGGGGAGTAAGTTGTAGTAAAGTAGGTGTAGGGGAATCTGTACCTAGTTTAAGTTGGTTATATTTTAATAATTTGGTTTTTTTCCAAGTGTTTTTTCCTTCTTTAATAAGTTAGTATATTTTAGTACATTGGGTTCATATCCTAAAGGAGAATTTTCACTTATTTTTTATTGTTTTTTTTATTTAATTTTTTCTTTTTTAAGGGGGTATTTTTAAGGTTTTTGGGAGTTATTAGTATAAGAAGTATTTTTAATTGCAAATTAAAAGGTTAATAGCTTTTTTTATTCTTTTAAGTTTTTAAATGTTCCTGTTAGTTTTTCTTTATCTGTTTTGTGGAATTTTGGTAGTATTTTAGGTATGGTTCTTTTTTTTCAGATTTTTAGTGGTTTATTTTTATCTTTTTATTATGTTGCTGATGGTTTTAATTCTTTTTCTAGTGTTCAATATATTATAAGTGATGTTAATTTTGGTTGGGTTTTTCGTATTTTGCATTTTAATGGTGCTAGTTTATTTTTTTTTTTTTTATATTTGCATTTTTTTAAGGGTCTTTTTTTTTGTAGTTATCGTTTATCTGGTACTTGAATTATTGGTTTAACTATTTTTTTTTTTGTTATAATGGAGGCTTTTATAGGTTATGTTTTGGTTTGGGCTCAGATGAGTTTTTGAGCTTCTGTTGTTATTACTAGTCTTTTAAGTGTCATTCCTTATTTTGGTTTTTCTATTGTTTACTGAATTTGAAGTGGTTTCTCTGTTGTTAATTCTACTCTTAAGTTTTTTTTTGTTATTCATTTTTTAATGCCTTGATTGGTTTTTCTTTTAGTTTTTGTTCATTTGTTTTTTTTACATTCTACTGGTAGGACTTCTGTTTTATATTGTCATGGTGATTATGATAAAATTAGTTTTTTCCCTTATTATTTTTATAAAGATTCTTATAATTTGGTTGTTTTTTTTCTTTTTTTTATTTTTTCTTTTTTTTTTCCTTTTTTACTTGGTGACCCTGAAATGTTTGTTGAGTCTGATCCAATGGTTAGACCTGTACATATTGTTCCTGAATGATATTTCTTGTTTGCTTATGCTATTTTGCGTGCTATTCCTAATAAAGTTTTGGGTGTTTTTTTCCTTGTTTTTAGTATTTTTATTTTTTATTTTTATGTTTTTTTTAATAATTATTATAGTGTTCTTGATAATTTGAATTTTTTCTTGGTTGTTTTTTTTATTTTGGTTTCTGTTTTTTTAAGTTGATTAGGTCAGTGTCATGTTGAGTATCCTTTTATTAATTTGAGAGTTGTTTTTTCTTTTTTGTATTTTTTTTTTGCTTTTTTAATTGTTTTTTCTCGATTTTTAACTAAATTTATTTTTTCTTAGTAAACTTAGTATAATTTATTATATTGGATTTAGGATCCTGAGATTTTTGTTTACTTTTAATTATTTTCAGGGTTACATGATAGGTTTTTCTAATAATTATCTTTGTAGATATATGGATTGATTTCATAATTTTAATTGTAGCTTGTTATTTGGTGTTTTATTTTTTGTTTTTATAGTTATTGTTAATCTTTTTGTTAATTCTTATTATTTTAAGAGTCATAATATTGAGTATCAATTTGGTGAGTTTTTGTGTAGTTTGTTACCTTTATTTATTTTGGTTTTTCAGATGTTTCCCTCTTTATCTTTGTTATATTTTAGTGGTTTGTCTTATCTAGATAGTAGTTTAACTGTTAAAGTTGTTGGTCATCAATGGTACTGAAGTTATGATTATAGAGATATCGGTATTGAGTTTGATTCTTATATGAAGTCTATTGATTCTTTATTAATTGGTGAGCCTCGTTTATTAGAAGTTGATAATCGTTGTGTTGTTCCTTGTGATACCAATATTCGATTTTGTATTACATCAGCTGATGTTATTCATTCTTGATCTCTTCCTTCTTTTTGTATTAAGCTTGATGCTATGAGTGGTATTTTAAGTACTGTTACTTGTAGTTTCCCTATGGTTGGTGTTTTTTATGGTCAGTGTTCTGAAATTTGTGGTGCTAATCATAGTTTTATACCTATTTGTTTGGAGGTTTCTTTGTTGGAAAATTTTAAAGATTGGTGTTATTTAATGTCTAGTTAATTTTGAGGTATTAGTATATTTTAGTATTATTCTTTTTCGAGGAGTCGGATTTATACCTTTATTGAATTAGCATAATTTAATGTATTTGTTTTAAGCGCAAAAGATTTTATTCAATTTTACTCTTTTAGTTTATTAAAAATATGACTTTGAAGCAGTTAAGAATCTTAGAGTATATTTTTTATTTATATATATATTAGTATTGCATACTATGTTAGGATATTTTCAAAGATTTTGATAAATAGAAACAAAGTGTTTAAGGTGTAGTTTTTTTTTTTGTTACAAAAATAATTTTACTACTCTTAGTGTTGATACATCGAACTTTGTGATATCTGTTTTTAATTTTTATATTAGAAAATTATATATTGTTTTTTTTTTTCGTAGTTTTAATAATTTGAAGTTTTTTTGTTTTAAGTTTTATAACTTTACTACTTTTTTTTTTTTTTTTTTTTTTTAACTATAATTCTTTATAGTTTTTATTATCTAACAATTAGTAAATTAATAAATTATGTTTTTCTTTTTAATATAAATGAATTACTAGTTATCTGGTCAAATGTTTATTAAAGACTTAGGATTTATATTAAATCTGTCTTCTGCCCTATGGTTTTTTTAAATGGCAGTCTTAGCGTGAGGACATTAAAGTAGCAAAATAATTTGTGCTTTTATTGGGTTCGAGTATGAATGAAGTTTTGGCTGGTGATATTTTTTTTTTTTTTTGAATTTAATATACATCTAAAAAGAGATGTTTATAATAAAACAAAGATAAGTCTTCGGAAATTTTATTTCTATTAAAAATTTTTTTTTTTAGTAATTTATCTAGGGAAGATTATTATATAATTTTTTTTTACTATTTTTAATTTAAAAAATTACTCCGGAGTTAACAGAAAAACATGCCTTATGTAGTTCTTATATTTTGGTAAGTTTTACATCGATGTTGTATCTTTATTAGCTGAAGAGGAGAAATTTCAGTTTTTTAGACTGTTCTTCTATTAATAAATAAAACGTGATATTAGTTTAATTCATCGCGAGATAGAATTGTTTATCTTGTTTATTATTTTTTTTTATCGGGATTAGTACGAAAGGAATTTCACTATAATTTTAAATTTTTTGATCTTTTTTTTAATTTTTTTTGTTTATTTTTTTCTTGTCTTAGTTTTCTTGTTTTTGATCCTTTGAAGAGTGCTTTTTTTTTAGTTCTTTCTTTAATTTTTTTGGTTTTTTTTATTTCTTTTGGTTTTTATGTTTGGTTTTCTTATTTTATTTGTTTAATTTTTTTGAGTGGTATTTTTGTTATTATTGTTTATTTTTCTAGTTTTTCTAAGTATATTTATGTCAATATTAATTTTTTTCTTGTTTTTTTTGTTTTCTTGTTTTTTTTTTTTTATTCTTTTTTTTTCTTTTTAGATCCTATTTATCATAATTCTTTAAATTTTTTTTATTATGATTTGTTTTTTTCTTTTATTTTTTGGGTTGTTTTTTGTTTGTTTTTTTTTATAAATTTTATTAGTTTTTTTCTTTGTTTTTCTGGTGCTCTTCGACTGTATTAATTTTGGTTTATTAGTATAATGAGTATATTTGATTTCCAATCAAATGGTTATTAAACTATGCTATTTTAGTTTATATAAAATGTCTAATTTGTAATTAGAAGAATTTTTAGCAACTTTTTGGTTTTTGTTTTTTATAGTACTAATCATAAAGATATTGGTAGTATTTATTTAATTTTTGGTTTATGGGCTGGTATGATTGGTTCTGCTCTTTCTATAATTATTCGTATCGAGTTAAGTAAGCCTGGTATATTTATTGGAGATGGTCAATTGTATAATTCTATTTTAACTGCTCATGCTATTTTGATAATTTTTTTTATGGTTATACCTAGTATAATTGGTGGTTTTGGTAATTGAATGGTTCCTTTAATATTAGGTGCACCTGATATGAGTTTTCCTCGATTAAATAATATTAGTTTTTGATTATTACCTGCTTCTATTTTCTTAGTTTTTTTGGCTTGTTTTGTTGATAATGGTTTAGGTACTAGTTGAACTATTTATCCTCCTTTATCTACTTCAGGTCATCCTGGTTCTAGTGTTGATTTGGCTATTTTTAGTTTACATCTTTCTGGTATTAGTTCTATTTTAGGTGGTATCAATTTTATGTGTACTATTAAAAATTTGCGTTCTAGTTCTGTTTCTCTTAATAATATGAGTTTATTTATTTGAACTATTTTTGTTACTGTTTTTTTATTGGTTTTGTCTTTACCTGTTTTAGCTGGTGCTATTACTATGTTGTTAATTGATCGTAATTTTAATGGTTCTTTTTTTGATCCTAGTTTTGGTGGTAATCCTTTAATTTATCAGCATTTGTTTTGGTTTTTTGGTCATCCAGAAGTTTATATTTTAATTTTACCTGCTTTCGGTATTATTAGTCAATGTACTTTATATTTGACTGGTAAAAAAGAAGTTTTTGGTTATTTGGGTATGGTTTATGCTATTCTAAGTATTGGTTTAATTGGTTGTGTAGTTTGAGCTCATCACATGTATACTGTTGGTATAGATTTTGATTCTCGTGCTTATTTTACTGCTGCTACCATAGTGATTGCTGTCCCTACTGGTGTTAAGGTTTTTAGATGGTTAGCTACTTTTTTTGGTACTGTTATAGTTTATCAACCTTTATTATTTTGAGTTATAGGTTTTATTTTTTTATTTACTATTGGTGGTTTAACTGGTGTTATATTATCTAATTCTAGAATTGATATTATTTTACATGATACTTATTATGTAGTGTCTCATTTTCATTACGTTTTAAGTCTTGGTGCTGTTTTTGGTTTGTTTGCAGGTGTTACTTTGTGATGATCTTTTATTACTGGTTTTGTTTTGAATAAAATTTATATGTATTCTGTTTTTTTTTTATTTTTTATTGGAGTTAATATGACTTTTTTTCCTTTACATTTTGCTGGTTTACATGGTTTCCCACGAAAATATGTAGACTATCCAGATGTTTATTCTTTTTGAAATGTTTTATCTTCTTTTGGTTCTCTTATTAGTATTTTTTCTCTTTTTTTTTTTGTTTTTGTTTTATTAGAATCTTTTATTAGTTATCGTGTTTTAGTTGTTGATTACTTTAATGGTGTTAGACCTGAAAATACTAATTTAGGTTATAACTTTTATCATAGTTTTCAAGATGGGGTTTATTTAAGAGTACCTCATAATTAATTGTTTTTATTTTTTATTGGAATTTTTTTTCTTTTTTATAAATTTCGACGTTTTATTTTTGTTATTATTTCTTTTGAATTTTTAATAATAGGAGTTTTCTATTTGTTTTCTTTTTTTTTTGGTTTTTTTTCTTTTTTTTACTTTTTATGTTTTAGTGTTTTTTGTAGTCTTATGGGTGTTGTTTTAATAGTTTATTTTATTAAGTTTTACGGTTGTGATTATGTTTTTTTTTAAAATCACTTAGTCTCAAACCCCAATTGAGTGGTTAGCTTAAGTTTAAAGCACCGGATTTTTAATCCGGGGATTAATCTGCTTAAAACTGTTTTTATTTTGATTTGAAATCAAAATTTGGATTTTTCCGCAGTTTTTGTCTTTGTTTTTGATTTTTTTTTGTTGTTTTTTGTTTTTGTTTTTTGTTTTTGTTTTTTGTTTTGTTTTTGTTTTTTGTTCCTTTTTTTAAGTTTTCTTTTTTTTTTTTTGATTTTGGTTTTATTGTTTTTAAATTTAATTTTTATTTAAATAGTATTATTTTTTCTTTTGTTTTGATTTTGATTTCTGTTAGTGTTTTTTTTTATAGTCTTTATTATCTTAATATGGAAATTAATTTTTTTTATTATTTTTTTGTTTTACTTGTTTTCATTTGTAGTATGTTTTTTTTGGTTTTTTGTGATAGTGTTTTTTTTGTTTTGCTTGGTTGAGATTTGTTGGGTATTTCTAGTTTTTTTTTAGTTTTATTTTATAATAATTGAGATAGTTGTAGTGGTTCTATGAATACTGTTTTAACTAATCGTATGGGTGATTTTTTTATTTTTGTTTTTTTTTCTTTGTCTTTTTTTACTTTTTTTAATTTTTTTAGTTTTTCTTATTTTTGTTTTTATTCTTCTTTTTTTCTTGTTTTAGCTGCTTTTACTAAGAGTGCTCAATTTCCTTTTGGTGGTTGATTACCTAAGGCTATGAGTGCTCCTACTCCTGTTAGTTCTTTAGTACATAGTAGTACTCTTGTTACTGCTGGTATTATTTTAATGATTAAATTTAATGTTATTATTATGAGTTCTTTTCTTTTGAAGTTGGTTCTTATTTCTGGTGTCTTTACTATGTTTTTTTCTAGTTTTTGTGCTTTATATGAGAATGATTTGAAGAAGGTTGTTGCTCTTAGTACTTTATCTCAAATGGGTCTTTCTATGGTTTCTTTTGGTTTTGGTTTAAGTTTTCTTTGTTATGTACATTTATTAAGTCATGCTATTTTTAAGAGTTGTCTTTTTATACAGATTGGTTATTTAATTCATTGTTCTTTTGGTCAACAGGATGGTCGTGGTTATTCTTTTGGAAATTTACCTTATTTTGTTCAGCTTCAGATTTTGATTACTCTTTTTTGTTTGTGTGGTTTGTTTTTTTTAAGTGGTTCTGTTAGTAAAGATTATATTCTTACTTATTTTTTTTCTAATTATTTTATGTTTTTTTTTTCTTTTTTTTTTTTTATTTCTGTTTTTATTACTTTTTTGTATAGTTATCGTATTTGAAGTAGTCTTTTTTTAACTTTTTTTAATTCTTTATATTATAGTTGTAGTAGTTTTTTATTTTTTTTTATTAGTATTCCTTTAGTTTTTTTTTCTTTGTTTTTTATTTGGTGGTTAAATCTTAATTTTTTTAGAATTCCTGTTGTTTTTGTTTATATTGATTTTTATTTTTTTTTTTTTTTTATTTTATTGTTTTTTTTCTTTTATTTTATTGTTTTTAAGTTTTTATCTTTTTCTTTTTATTGTTTTTTGATGGATTATTTCCCTATTTTATTTACTCGTTTTTTTTATGATTTTAAGTTTTTTGATTTGTTTTTGAATAAGTTAAATTTTACTTTTTTTTCTTTTTTTTCTTTTTCTAGTTTTATTTCTATATCTTCTTATTTTAATAAGTTTAATTTTTTGGTTGTTTTTATTTTTCTTATTTTTGTTGTTTTTTAGATATCTAATTTATTTTTTTAGTTTTTTAAAGTTTTTTTTTTTGTTGATTTTTTTTTTTTTTTATGATTTTTTTTTTTTGCTTTTTTCTTTTGCTTTTTGTTTTTTTTGTTTTAGTTTTTTTTGTTGGTCTGGTAATTTTTTTTTAATTGATTCTTATTTTTATGTTGCTGTTTGTTTTATGTCTGTTTTTATTTTTTCTTTGGTTTTGGTTTCTGAGCGTCATCGTGTTATTGTTTTTTTTTCTAAGGTTCTTTTAGTTATTTCTTTTTTTTTTTTTTTTTCTTATAGTGTTTTTTATTTGTATGTTTTTTTTGAGCTTTCTATGGTTCCTATTATTATTTTAATTCTTGGTTATGGTTATCAGATTGAGAAGGTTAATTCTTTTTTTTATCTTGTGTTTTATGCTACTTTTTGTAGTGTTCCTTTTCTTTTTGTTTATTTTAGTTTGGATTTTTTTTTTGTTGTTCCTTATTTTGATTGTTTCATTTCTTGAGAGATGGTTTTTATTATTAGTTTGGCTTTTATAATGAAATTTCCTGTTTTTTTTTTACATCTTTGGTTGCCTAAAGCTCATGTTGAAGCTCCTACTTCTGCTAGTATTTTGTTAGCTGGTTTGTTGTTGAAGTTTGGTACTGTTGGATTTGTTCGTATTATAAAGAGTCTTAGTTATTGTCATATTAATTATTGGTTTTTTTTTTCGGTTTTAGGTATGTTTATTTCTTGTTTTGTTTGTGTTTTTCAGAGTGATTTCAAGTCTTTGGCTGCTTATTCTTCTGTTGTTCATATGAATTTTTTGCTATTTTTTCTTTTGTTTTTTGGTTTGTATTCTAAAACTGGTAGTTTTTTGATGATGGTTTCTCATGGTTATACTTCTTCTGTTATGTTTTATTTTATTGGTGAGTTTTATCGTTCTCTAGGTAGTCGAATGATTTATTTTTTAAATAGTTTTATGTCTTCTAGTTTTATTTTTTCTTTCTTGATTTCTTTGGTTTTTTTATCTAATTGTGGCATACCTCCTTCTATTTCTTTTTTTTCTGAGTTTTTTTCTTTTTCTGGTTTTTTTTCTTTGTTTTATAATGTTTTTTTTTTAGTTTTTTTTTATTTTTTTGTTTCTTTTTATTATTGTGTCTATATTATTGTTATTTCTTTTTTAGGTAAGAAGTTTTTTTTTTTTAAGAGTTGATTTTTTTTTTGGTCTCTTCCTTTAATTTTTTTTTGCTTTAATGTGTTTGGTTTTTTTTTATTTTTTTAATAGATTTAAGTTAAGTTAAACTATTAGTCTTCAAAACTAAAAATTTTATCTATAAGGTATTTAGTAGGAGTTTTCTATATCCAATTGCGGTTTGGAAGTTTTTTTACCTTAACAAATTTTAGGCGAGTCTTCTAAACTTGTTTTGGGTTTTCCCGTTTGTTTTTTAAGTTTTTTCATAATTTTCATGTTTTAAGCTTTTCTACTTATCCTTTTTTTATGTTTATTTCTTTAAGTTCTCTTTTTTCTTCTTTTGTTGTTTTTTTTAAGTTTGGTATTTTTTCTTTTCTTTTTTTTTCTTTTTTTTCTTTTTTAGTTCTTATTTTTTGTTGGTTTAAAGATATTTGTATGGAGGGTCTTTGTGGTTATCATAATTTTTATGTTATAGATGGTTTTAAGTTTGGTTTTGTTTTGTTTATTTTTAGTGAATTTATGTTTTTTTTTAGTGTTTTTTGGTTTTATTTTGATTCTGCTTTAGTTCCTGCTCATGAGATTGGTTGTGGTTGGGGATTTTTTGGTTTGGATAAGATTAATCCTTTTGGAGTTCCTCTTTTGAATACTGTTATTCTTCTTAGAAGTGGTGTTACTGTTACTTGGTCTCATTATTGTCTTTTGAATAATTTTTATTGTTTAGATGGTTTAATTTTAACTATTTTTCTTTCTTTTATTTTTATTTTGGTTCAGTTTTTTGAGTATAAGAGTTCTAGTTTTTCTATTTCTGATGGTGTTTATGGTAGTATTTTTTATTTTTCTACTGGTTTTCATGGTTTTCATGTTATTTTAGGTGCTGTTTTTCTTACTTATAATCTTTTTCGTTTTTTATTATATCATTTTAATTATTCCCACCATTTAGGTTATGAGTTTTCTATTTTGTATTGGCATTTTGTAGATGTTGTTTGATTATTTTTATTTGTTTTTGTTTACTGGTGAGGTTATTAGGTTTTATTTTTACTTTTTGGATTTTTTTAATTTTTTTGATTTTTTTCTTTTTGTTTTTATTTTACAGTTTATTTTTTGTCAAAAGGATGGTTTAATTAATGTTTTTTCTAACAAGTTTTTTTCTTTTTTAGTTGGTGTTTTTTCTTATAATTCTTCTTGTTTTATTAGATATATTTTTTCTTCTTTTATTTTTGTTTTTTTGTTGACTTGTTGTTTTGGTGGTTATTTTAGTTATTCTTTTTGTCCTTTAGGTATTATTGAGTTTACTTTTTTTTTTTCTTTTGTTTCTTGATTTTCTACTTTTTTGTTTTTAATTTCTAGTCAGAAATTTTCTGTTTATATGAAGAAGTCTGGTGATGGTTTTTTTAAGACTTTTTTTTTGTTATTTGTTGAGATTATTAGTGAGTTTAGTCGTCCTATTGCTTTAAGTGTTCGTTTGTTTGCTAATATTATAGTTGGTCATGTTATTAGTGCTTGTTTTTATGTTTTTTTTGAGTGTATTTTTGGTTTTTCTTTTTTAATTGTTTTTGCTATTATTTTTGAGTGTTTTGTTTTTATTTTGCAGAGTTATATTTTTTCTCGTTTAGTATATTTATATATTAATGAGTAGCTCTTTAGTTTATTTAAAATTTTTACTTGTGGTGTAAAAGAAATTTGAGCTTTGTAAGTTAGTTTAAGTAGAATTTTTGTTTTTGGTGCAAATGGTTATCTTACATTGAGGATTATTTTAATTTAGAATATTTAGCTGTTAACTAAAAGGTTTATCTTCATAAGAGTTTAGTTTATATTTAAAATATTAAATTGTAAATTTAAAGTTTTTTGCTCTTGCAGTAATTAGTTTAATTAAAATATAACATTTGGATTGTTAAGTTTTTTTACTGATTTTTCTTTTATTTTTTTGTTATTTTTGTTTTTTTTTTAAATTGTTTTATTTGTAATATTGTTTTTTGATGGAGTATTTTTTTTTTAATGACTCTTGTTTTTGTTTTTTTAAATTTTAATAATTCTTATTCTTCTATTAATTATTTTATTTTTCAGGAGTTCCTTGGTTTGCTTTTTGTTTTTTTTTCTTTTGGTGTTTTTCAATTTTTTATTATTTTATTAAAAGTTGGTGTCTCTCCTTTTCATTTTTGGTGTTTAAATATTTTTAATGGTCTTAGAGGGTTTAGTACTTTTTGGTTTCTTACTTTTCAGAAGTTACCTTATTTTCCTGTTTTTTCTTTTATTTTTGATTATAGTTTTTTTTTTTTTCTTGTTTTTGGTATTATTTTTTGTTATTTTAATCTTTTTTTTTGTAAGTCTTTTAAGAGCATAGTTTTTATTTCTTCTGTTGAGTCTTTTAATTGGTTGTTAATTTCTCTTTTCTCTTCTTTGTTTTCTGGTTTTTTTTTGTTTCTTTATTATGTTTTTGTTATGTTTTTTTTGTTAGATTATAGTTCTTCTAAAGGTTATGATTTTTATAATTGGGAATTAGTTTTTCTTTTTATAAATTTTCCTATAACTATTACTTTTTTTATTAAAATTTTTTCTATTATTTTTTTTTTTAATATTAGTTCTTTTTATTTGTTGTTTGTTTTATTTTTAATAGTCTTTTCTGTCTTTGGTTTTGGTTTTTGGTTTTTTAATGTTGGTTTGAAATTTAGTTATTATGGTTTTTATAATTTTAGTTTTTTTTATTTTGTTTTTTTTCCTTTGATGTTTTTTTGTCTTTTTTAAAAGAGTTTTAGTTTATATAGAATTTATCACTTACAATGATGGGGTTTAAACTCTTACCAATTTAGTAAAATTTTATTATATTGCTTTGATATGGCAAAGTTCTTTTTGATTTGGTATTTTTTGTTTTATTTTTAGTAACTCTTTTTTCTTTTTTATTTGTTTTTTTTTTTTATTTGTTTGTTTGTTTTGCTTCTTTTTTTGATTTTTATTTTTGTAAGTCTACTTCTTTTGAGAGTGGTTTTATGAGTGTTGGTTTGATTCAGAATTCTTTTAGGATTCACTTCTTTGTTATTATGATCATGTTTGTTGTTTTCGATTTGGAGATTGTTATTTTTATTGGTATTCTTATTTCTGATTTAAATTCTTTTGTTTGTTTTTTTTTTTTGTTTTTTTTTTTGTTCTTGTTTTTTTATATGGAGTGGTATTATGGTAAGCTTGTTTGAAATTTTTAATAGTAAAAAACTTTATTATAATTTAGTATATCTCGTTGTCGTTGAGAAGGTTTTAAGTTTTATCTTATTATTATATTTTTTTTTTTTCTTGTTTTTAGTATCAAAAGCCGATTGGGGTTTTGATATATTATATATTATATATTATAAAAATAATATAAATATAATATATTTATTAATTATATTTATATATAAATAATTATATTTATATATATAAATAATTATATTTATATTATTTTTATTATGTATGTATGTATATTTATGTTGATATTAATTAGTTAATATCATATCCTTTATTTAGGATAATTATTTGAGGTATATTTTATTAATTAGGTAAACTTGTTTCATTTAAGCTGATTAACTTTGAACTTTTTTGAGTTTCAAAAGTTTCAGGTAAACAAGTTTACCTAATTAATGATTTTATTTTAATTTAAATTATATGTATATAAGTTCAATTAAAATAAAATTTTGTAGTATAATTGTATACTATATACACGGGTTGCATAATTTTTTTATTT